GAAGCAATTTTCTTCTGGTTTGAAAAACCTCTTGTGACCCGTCTTTTCGACTATAAGCGATGGAATCGTCCATTGCGGTATATAAAAAATGATCAATTTGAAAAAGCTATAAGAAATGAAACGTCACAATATATTTTTTACACATGTCGAAGTGATGGCAACCAAAGAATATCTTTTACGTATCCATCCAGTTTGTCAACTTTTTTGGAAATGATACAAAGAAAAATGACTTTGTACACAAATACAATGGAAAATCACTTCTCTTATGAACTGTATAATCAATGGGTTCATACCAAAGACCAAAAAGAAAAGAATCTAAGCAATGAATTTATAAGTAGACTACAGGCTATAGACAAGGGATCTGTTCCTATGTATGTAATAAAAAAAAGAACGAAATTATGTAATAATAAGATCAAAAAAGCATACTTGCCGAAAAAATATGATCCTCTCTTGACTGGTCCCTATCGTGGAACAATTGCCTTTTTGTTTTCACCCTCCATCGAAAATGACATGGGAACTCTTTGGATAAATAAGATCCATGGTATGCTTTTTACTACTAATACTGATTATGTAGAATTTGATCAAAAAATGGATATGTATGCGTTTGATAGAAAATCATTATCAACGGAAATAGAACCTTTTTTTAACTTTATTAGTAAATTAAATATAAATACAGAATCACCATCGTATTTAAATGTGAAAAGACTTTCTTTATTTCTAGAAAAAAAAAATTTGGATTCTAAATCAAAATTTTTAAAATTATTATTCAATGCAGTTCTAACTGATACCAACGATCAGACAATTAGAAAAAAATATCTTGGAGTAAGCATAAAAGAAATACGCAAAAAAATACCTCGATGGTCATATAAATTAATCAACGATTTCGAACACGAACAAAAAGCAAATGACGAAGGCCTGGCAGAGGATCCTCAGATTCGTTCAAGAAAAGCTAAATTTATAATAATTTTTAATGATAATCAGCAGAATCCCGATAATACCCTTCAAACAGAGGAAGTAACTTTATTACGTTATTATGAACAATCCGATTTTCGTCGAGAGATAATAAAGGGATCGATGCGCGCTCAACGACGGAAAATGATTATTTCAAAACAGGTTCAAGCGAACGCCCATTCCCCCCTTTTCATGGACAGAATAGAAAGCCCTCTATTTTTTGCGTTTGATATCTCCAAACTGATGAAATTTATTTTTATAACTAGGATGGGTAAAAAGACAGAATTTAAAATTTCGGATTATGTGGAGGAAGCTAAAAAAAAAAAAGATAAACTAAGAGTAGATAAAAGTTACAAGCACAAAATGCAAGAAAAAGCGCAGATCGAAACAGCAGAAATTTGGGATACTATTCTATTGGGTCAAGTAATAAGAAGTTCAATATTACTAACACAAGCAATCCTTAGAAAATATATTCTACTACCCTCTTTTATAATAGCTAAAAATCTTGGTCGTCTGCTATTATTTGACTTTCCAGAATGGTCTGAGGATTTAACCGATTGGAAGAAGGAAAGATATGTTAAATGCACCTATAACGGTGTTCAATTAGCAGACAATGAATTTCCAACAAACTGGTTAACAGAGGGTATTCAAATAAAGATACTCTTTCCTTTCCGTCTGAAACCTTGGCACCGATCTAATCCAGACTCTCCTTATAGAGAAAAAAAAACACACAAATATGATTTTTGTTTTTTAACTGTTTGGGGGATGGAAACCGACCTACCTTTTTGCTCTCCCCGAAAACGATCCTCCTTTTTTGCACCTATTTTAAAAGAACTTGGAAAAATGCTTCTAAAAAGGAAGCCAAATTGTTTTCCAATTCTAAGAAGATTAAACGAACGAACAAATTTCTCTCTAAAGGTCTCAACAACAATTCAAAAAAGCATTCTCCTTATAAAAAAAATAAAAAAAGAATTAGCAAAAATAAACCCAAAGCTATTATTTGGATTAGGAGAAGTATATGAGTTGCGTGAAACTAAAAAAGAAAAAGATTTTTTAATCCGTAATATTATTATTTATAAACCATCCAGTAAACTAAAATCTATTGATTGGAGAAGTTATTCACTGCCAGAAAAAAAAACAAAAGAGCTGACTGATAGAACAAGCCTAATCATAACTCAAATAAACAAACTAAAAAAAAAAAAAAAAAATCTAACTTCAGAAAAAAACATTAGTTCGAACAAAAAAAGTAATGATGCTAACAGATTAGAATCCTATATATATATTTTTCAGGTGTTAAAAAGAATAAAGATTAGATTAATCCGTAAATCACTTTTTTTTATACAATTTTTCTTTCAAAGGATATACTTCTTAGGTATGATTAATATTCTTCGGATCGACACACAAGTTTTTCTTGAATCAACAACAAAAAAAGTTCAAAAATACATTTACACTATTTATATTAAAGCAAATCCCGCAAGAATTGAGAAAAAAAAAAACACACAAATTCACTTTATAAAGTCACTTTCTAATATTAGTAATATTAAAAAATATTCAAAGAACTTACCTTCTTTGTCACAAGCATATGTATTTTACAAATTATCAAAAACCCACGTTATTAACTTAAGATCTGTTTTTCAATATCACGGAACACCCGTTTTAAAGAAAAACGAACTAACAGGATATTTTAGAACACAAGGAATATTTAGTTCCGAATTAAAAAATAAAAAACTTCGTAATTCTAGACTTAATCAATGGAAAAATTGGTTAAGGGTTCATTATCAATATAATTTATCTAAAATTCAATGGTCTAAATTAGTAGCCCAAAAATGGCAAAATAGAGTTAATAAAGCCCCCAAAAAAGGTTTAAACAAATGGTATTCATATGAAAAAGAAACTTATTCTCTATTACCAAATAAAAAAGAAAATTTTAAAAGACACTCTGAATATGACCTCTTCTCATCTAAATCTATTAATTATGAAGCTAAGAGGAACTCCTACAGTTATGTATCATCATTACACGTAAACAATACCGAAAAGATTTATTATAATTACAACATAGATAAACAAAAATTATTTGATGGGTTGGCGATTATACTTATCAAGAATTATCTTGGAAAAGATGCTATTATGGCTAAAAATCCGGATAGAAAATATGCGGATTGGAAAATTATCCATTTTAGTGTTAGAAAGAAGCTCACTAGTGAGGCTTGGATCCATAGCACCAGTAATAAACAGACTAGTCACGATCAAAAAGTTGATAAAATGTATAAGAAATATCCTTTTTATCTCACAATTCATGAAGACATCAACCCCTTCAATAAAAAACAATTTGGTTGGATGGGAATGAATGAAGAAATACAAAGCAAGGCCATATCCGATTTTGAACTTTGGTTCTTCCCAGAAGTTATGTTACTTTATAATTCATATAAAATAAAACCCTGGGTCATACCCATAAAATTACTTTTTTTTTTTTTTCAGGGAAATGCACCGATTAGTACAAATAAAAACATCAATGAAAAAAAATATATTGAAGAAGATTATGCGGGATCAGTCATAAAAAACCATACAAATAAAAAGCAAAACACAAGCGCTACAGAAACAGAATTAGATTTTTTCCTACAAAATAATTTGCTTATTCAATTTAGAAATGATTCTTTTTTTAATCAACAACTAATCAATAATATCAAGGTATATTGTCTCCTGCTTAGACTGAGAAGCCCGCGAAAAGTTTTTATATCCTCTCTGCAACGAGGCGAAATGATTTTCAATATAATGCTGAGTCACAAGGATGTCCATATTCCCGAATTGGTGAAAGGAGGGGGGGTTAGCATCGAACCGGTTCGTCTGTCTGTCAAAACGAATGGACAATTTATTAGATATCAAAGCATAAGTATTTCATTGGTTCATAAGAATAAAGATCGCATTAATCAAAGATATGGTGATAAAAATAATTTTTTTAAATCCCTTACAAGACATCAAAAAATAACTGGAAATAGAGATAAAAACGATTATGCTTTGCTCGTTCCCGAAAATATTTTATCACCTAGACGTCGGAGAGAATTGAGAATTGTAATTTCATTCAATTCAAGAAAAGGGAAGGGTGCGGGTCTAAATCCCATACTTTGGGATGGAACGAACGTAAAAAACTGTGTTAAATTTTTGGATACAAGCCCAAGTCTTGATATAGATAAAAATAAATTAAAAAAATTAAAGTTCTTTCTGTGGCCCACTTATCGATTAGAAGATTTAGCTTGTATGAATCGCTATTGGTTTGATACCACTAATAGCAGTAGTTTCAGTGTGTTAAGGCTACATATGTATCCACAATATCAATATCCACAATTTTAAAATAGACGACGATAAATTTTTGCTAGATATCAGATAACATATCTAATATTTCAAAGCAAACTAATACATACATGTAGTATCTTACATTCCATGATAATTCGATCTATAAATAAAAAAATCAACGGAATTTTTTTTTGAGAAAATTAAGAGTAGATAACTTAATTTAGTATACCCGATTCAAATGGTTAGCATTATTCTTTTTTATTATTTCTGATCAGTAAAATTAACAATAAAAAAAATATCTTTAAACAATAAAAGGGGGAGCAATTTACGTTTTATGGTAAAAAATTCATTCATTTCAGTTTTTTTCCAAGAAAAAAAAGAAGAAAACCCGGGGTCTGTTGAATTTCAAGTATTAAGTTTCACTAATAAGATACGACGACTTACTTCACATTTGGAATTGCACAGAAAAGACTATTTATCTCAGAGAGGTTTACGTAAAATTCTGGGAAAACGTCAACGATTACTAGCTTATTTGTCAAAGAAAAATCGAGTACGTTATAAAGAATTAATTGGTCGGTTGGAAATTCGTGAGCCAAAAACTCACTAATTTTAATTTTAAAGAACTTTAATTATTTGATGTTCGATCTTGAATTTTTATTATTTTCGGCAATTCGTGGAAGAATCAATCGGGGAAAAACCTATGAATGTACCAGCTACAAAAAAAGACCTCATGATAGTAAATATGGGTCCTCAGCACCCATCAATGCATGGTGTTCTTCGACTCATCATTACTCTAGATGGTGAAGATGTTATTGACTGTGAACCAATATTGGGTTATTTACACAGAGGAATGGAAAAAATAGCAGAAAACCGAACAATTATACAATATTTGCCTTATGTAACAAGGTGGGATTATTTAGCTACTATGTTCACAGAAGCCATAACCGTAAATGCACCAGAGCAGTTAGGAAATATTCAAGTACCGAAAAGAGCCAGCTATATCAGAGTAATTATGTTGGAGTTGAGTCGTATAGCTTCTCATTTGTTATGGCTCGGACCTTTTATGGCCGATATTGGGGCACAAACCCCTTTCTTCTATATTTTCAAAGAAAGAGAATTAGTATATGATCTATTCGAAGCTGCCACTGGTATGAGAATGATGCATAATTATTTTCGTATCGGAGGAGTCGCTGTTGATCTACCCCATGGCTGGATAGATAAATGTTTAGATTTCTGTGATTATTTTTTAACAGGGGTTGCTGAATATCAAAACCTTATTACACGAAATCCTATTTTTTTAGACCGAGTTGAGGGAGTAGGGATTATTAGCGAAGAGGAAGCAATAAATTGGGGTTTATCAGGACCAATGCTACGAGCTTCCGGAATAAAGTGGGATCTTCGTAAAGTTGATCATTATGAGTGTTATGACGAATTTAATTGGGAAATCAAATGGCAAAAAGAAGGGGATTCGTTAGCTCGTTATTTAGTACGAATCGGCGAAATGACGGAATCTATAAAAATTATTCAACAGGCTCTGGAAGGAATTCCAGGAGGGCCCTATGAGAATTTAGAAAACCGATGCTTTGATATAGTAAGGGATCCAAAATGGAATGATTTTGAATATCGATTCATTAGTAAAAAGCCTTCGCCCACTTTTGAATTGTCGAAACAAGAACTTTATGCGAGAATCGAAGCACCAAAGGGAGAGTTGGGCATTTTTTTGATAGGAGATCAAAGTGTTTTTCCTTGGCGATGGAAAATACGACCGCCAGGTTTTATCAATTTGCAAATTCTTCCTCAGTTAGTTAAAAGAATGAAATTGGCTGATATTATGACGATACTAGGTAGTATAGATATCATTATGGGAGAAGTTGACCGTTGAAATGATAATTGATAGAACAGAAATACAAGATATCAATTCTTTTTACAAATTGGAGTCTTTAAAGGAGATCTATGGGATCATATGGATGTTTATACCTATTTTGACTCTTGTATTGGGAATAACAATAGGTGTACTAGTAATTGTGTGGTTAGAAAGAGAACTATCCGCAGGGATACAACAACGTATTGGACCTGAATATGCCGGCCCTTTAGGAATTCTCCAAGCTATAGCAGATGGGACAAAACTACTTGTTAAAGAAAATATTATTCCATCTAGAGGAGATAGTGGTTTATTCAGTATCGGACCATCGGTAGCGGTCATATCAATTTTACTAAGTTATTCAGTAATTCCTTTTGGTTATCATCTTATCCTAGCTGATATAAATATCGGGGTTTTTTTATGGATCGCTATTTCAAGTATTGCTCCTATTGGACTTCTTATATCAGGATATGGATCAAATAATAAATATTCCTTTTTAGGTGGTTTACGAGCAGCTGCTCAATCCATTAGTTATGAAATACCATTAACTCTATGCGTGTTATCAATATCTCTACGTGTGATTCGTTGAGACATAAACTTTTGACTATTTCCGTTCTTTCGCGGAAAGCGTTGAATAGATAGTCTCCGTTTTTTGTTCATCGTTAGTGTTGATGAACTAAATCAGATAGTTCTATGAGTGAAAAAAACAGCTTATAAGTTTGCAGTAAGAAGTCGAGTCTCATTTCCTATGTACCAGGATTAAGCAAAAGTAAATATAAGCAGTAGAGACTGTTTACCCCAAGATTGGTTGGTTGGGCATCATGGCTTGAAGCGGGTTCACAAGATCAACTGTATGGGGTTTTCATTAGCGTTTGGCTATATTACCCGACTACCATAACAGGCGATTGGGCAAAAATGAGTGGATGGTTAGAAACACCAAATTACACAAGGGATTAGTAATAGAGATTATGTAAATTATACAAAGGGCCGTTTCCGCATAAAAGGAAGACCAATTGGGGCTTTACGTTAGTAGAAATGATCAGGTAGTACTCCCCATGATTCCGATCCAGAGTATGCTCCTATCCACCGATTAAAGAAATTACTATCAAGAACGAAATAATCCTTTACTTTTTTTGAATCCACTTTTTAGAAACAAGAATAGGAACGAAAAAGTAGAAAGACTGCAATTACAATAAAAAATGAATAAAAAAAGAGAGAGAAAGATCTTTATTCTTTAATTTATATAGAAAGCAAATTCTTGGCATTATTTATGAACTAATGTAATATCTAATTCTTTTTCGTAATTGAAAAAGCTGGGTTCAAATATCTATGAATATTTATAGAAGGAGTATTTTATTGAAGGTTTAAGTTATTACTCAAAAAAACATTCTAAATTATTAAAGGATGAGATCAATTCAGAAGTACTTTTTTTGTTTTATTATAGCAGACAGAATTACATTGGTCTAATTCGGGACCTCTCAATAGATTTTTACTCGATCTAGAACATATCGCCATAAAGAATGCCGATCCGGTCCTTAGATTTCTTTGTGGTCCTGGAGGAGCCGTATGAGGTGAAAATCTCATGTACGGTTCTGTAATAGCGATGGGAACAGTGATGTTATCACCGACTATAATTATCTAACAGTTCAAGTACAGTTGATATAGTTGAGGCACAGGCAAAATATGGGTTTTGGGGATGGAATTTGTGGCGTCAACCTATCGGGTTTATCGTTTTTATAATTTCCTCCCTAGCAGAATGTGAGAGATTACCCTTTGACTTACCAGAAGCAGAGGAAGAATTAGTAGCGGGTTATCAAACTGAATATTCTGGTATCAAATTTGGTTTATTTTATGTTGCTTCTTATCTAAATCTACTCGTTTCTTCATTGTTTGTAACAGTTCTTTACTTGGGTGGGTGGAATCTCTCTATTCCGTACATGTTTATTCCTGAACTATTTGAAATAAATAAAGTAGGTGGCGTCTTTGGAACCACAATTTTTCTCTTTATTACATTAGCTAAAACATATTTGTTCTTGTTTATTCCTATCACAACAAGATGGACTTTACCTAGGTTAAGAATGGACCAATTATTAAACCTTGGATGGAAATTTCTTTTACCTATTTCTCTAGGTAATCTATTATTAACAACTTCTTCCCAACTCCTTGCACTGTAAATACACTATCACGACCTGTCCCAAACAAGAGAAAAAAAAATTCGATATATTCACGATATGTTCCCCATGGTAACCGGGTTCATGAATTATGGTCAACAAACAGTCCGAGCTGCAAGGTACATTGGTCAAAGTTTTATGATTACCTTATCGCACGCAAATCGTTTACCTGTAACTATTCAATATCCTTATGAAAAATTAATCACATCGGAACGTTTCCGCGGTCGAATCCACTTTGAATTTGATAAATGCATTGCTTGTGAAGTATGTGTTCGTGTATGTCCTATAGATTTACCTGTTGTGGATTGGAAATTGGAAACGAATATTAGAAAGAAACGATTGCTTAATTACAGTATTGATTTCGGAATCTGTATTTTTTGTGGTAATTGCGTTGAGTATTGTCCAACAAATTGTTTATCAATGACTGAAGAATATGAACTTTCTACTTATGATCGTCACGAATTGAATTATAATCAAATAGCTTTGGGTCGTTTACCAATGCCAGTAATTGACGATTACACAATTAGAACAATTTTGAATTCGCCTCAAAGAAAAAATACGTCAACCCCATGATTAAAAAATTTTAGTTTTATTTTTCCTTGGTCAATAACTACAATAGAAATCCAAATAATTAGTTGATGAGAATCGAGGCGTCATTTGGAGTTAAAATCGAGTGATATATCATCTATCAGTAATTTTTTTAACATATATAGCTCCCATTTTAAATTTATTATTCTGATAAAAAACGAGATTGATTCAATTATTGGATACACATCAATCTACACTCATTAGAATTTCTTAGCATTTAGAATTAAATTCATAAAAACATATCATAAAAAATAGGGTCCATTTCCTGGTCAGGTCAATAAGATCATGAAAGATTTTTTATTTATTTCTTATTTTACAAAAAATGGATTTACCCGGATCAATACATGATTTTCTTTTAGTCTTTCTAGGATTGGTTATTATATTAGGAGGTTTAGGGGTGGTATTACTTACTAATACAATTTATTCTGCCTTTTCATTGGGATTGGTTCTTGTTTGTATATCTTTATTATATATTTCATCAAACTCCCATTTTATAGCGGCCGCACAGCTCCTTATTTACGTGGGAGCTATAAATGTTTTAATCATATTTGCTGTGATGTTTATGAATGGTTCAGCATCTTACAACGATTTTACTCTTTGGACCGTTGGGGATGGGGTGACTGCGATGGTTTGTGCAAGTATTTTTGCTTCACTAATTACTATTATTACAGATACGTCATGGTACGGTATTATTTGGACTACAAGATCAAACCAGATTATAGAACAAGATTTTTTAAGTAATAGTCAACAAATTGGGATTCATTTATCAACAGATTTTTTCCTTCCATTTGAACTCATTTCCATAATTCTTTTAGTTGCTTTGATAGGTGCAATTGCTATGGCTCGTCAGTAATAAATCGTTAGAACTAGCATAGTAATAAAAATAAAACGTTGTTGCGTGTTTCAATTCTATCAAAATCGAAAATTTTTTGTCAATATATTCTAACAATAAACTCTATTTATTTGATTTCTTTGTTCCACACTTGTTAGTTGCGTACTGTTTATATTCTAGTTAATAGAACCGGTTGAATTCTTGTTCATCTTGAAATGCATCGATATTGATAAGGGGTTGATCAATGATGATCGAACATGTACTTATTTTGAGTGCCTATTTATTTTCTATAGGTATATATGGATT